ACCCAACCCGGGGGCACCTATATAATATAATTATGCCTATATATAGATCTTTGTGGTTAAGAATTTTTAGTTTTTCCCATTAATCAAATAATTTACTCTTAATAGTATGAGGTTTAATAAAATGTCTTTATTAAATTTATATTCAATTATTCATATCTATGGATGGGGGTTAAATTACTTAATGGGTCTTAGTTTGTGAGTACTGCCTTATTTGACAAGTAGAAGACCAGCGAATGATATAAGTAGCGAGGTTTTTGTGATATTATGTTGAGGATAGGACCAACTTTCACTGTGTGTTCCGGCCGCAACCCGACAGAGAAGTCTGGAGGGTTAGTTTCTGTTTCATCCCCAAAAAAAAACTGGGAGGTGCTGGAAATCTTGAGACGATTAAGAGTTTGAAATGACAATCGAGGGAGCTAGAGGAAGTATAAGACTGACGCCATTAAAAGACGTTAGCCTGTACAAGGGTGCCTAATGTGAGCATTTGAGCAAGATCTGCGAAATAAATCGAGATCGATACCACAAACCGTGCAAAGGGGGATATATTAGGGGATTGGTCGGTTCTCGCCAGCCCTAACAGTTAATTGAAATTAATATATTAGTTATTAAGGAACATATGCCACAGTTTAAAGGTAAATAGGAAAATGAGGTAACTGAGTGGATAATTAGTAATGATTTTGTTGAATATCATAAAAGTGGGGGTTAAAAATTATATATAATGTAATAGTTGGACATTTACTAATGAGTATTATACATGTAATGTGATGAAATAGCGGACAGTCGGTTAATGAGTATTATACATAGTAATGTATTATGTACATATTAGATAGATAGGGGCTTAATAATATATATGTAGACCTGACCAGGAATGTCAAAATTGAAGACCAGCAAATACTGGTCTATTTCAGGAGACAGTTTAAGCAGAATCTTGGCTTTGGGAGCCAAGGGTGGGAGTTCAACCCTCTCTTTCTTGAATATGGTTTGTTTTGGGGAGGCATTTCACCTCCAATTTTTGGTTTACAAGACCAATGCCTTAGTTTTTGGGCCACCAGAACACATTAAAGGTTTAGAATCTTATTTTCTCATCAGCCGGCAAGAGGAAGTATAATGAGAAATAAGAGGAAATAGACAACTGAGGCAATTTGTCCGATAATAATGAATGGTTGTTCTACTGGTTGGCCCCCGATTCATGTTAAGATGATGGTGTTTGTGAGTAATGTTCAGAATAAGGCTTGAGTGATTGGTCGGAAGGTGGCACTTCGTTGTTTAGATGTGTGTAATATGGGTACCAATATAAGAATAAGGATTGAAAATAATAGAGCAAGGACACCCCCAAGTTTGTTGGGGATGGAGCGGAGGATTGCGTAGGCAAATAGAAAGTACCACTCTGGTTTAATATGGGGTGGTGTGAGTAATGGGTCAGCTGGGATGAAGTTTTCTGTGTCGCTCAGTAAGTTGGGTATGAATAGAGCAAGTATAGCCAGTAGGAACGCAAGAATGAAGAAGCCTACGAGGTCTTTGTAGGAGAAGTAGGGGTGAAATGGGATTTTATCTGTGCTGGAGTTAAGTCCAGTGGGATTATTGGAGCCCGTTTCGTGGAGGAATAGAAGGTGTAGTAGGGTAAGTGCAGTGATTAAAAATGGAAAAAGAAAATGGAAGGCAAAGAATCGGGTGAGGGTGGCATTGTCCACTGAAAAGCCCCCTCAAATTCATTCAACTAGAATGTTGCCGATATAGGGGAAAGCCGACAGGAGGTTTGTAATGACTGTTGCTCCTCAAAATGATATTTGTCCTCAGGGTAGGACATAGCCGACAAAGGCTGTGGCTATTAGTAGAAATAACAGGATAACTCCAATGTTTCATGTTTCTTTATTAAGGTAAGACCCGTAGTAGAATCCCCGGGCAATGTGAATGTAAATACAGATAAAGAAGAGGGAAGCCCCGTTGGCGTGAATATTGCGGATGAGTCAACCGTAATTTACATCTCGGCAGATGTGAATAACTGATGAGAAAGCAGATGAAATGTCTGGGGTGTAGTGTATAGCTAAGAAGAGGCCAGTGAGGATTTGAATAATGAGACAAAGTCCTAGGAGTGAGCCGTAATTTCATCAAATTGAGATGTTAATTGGGGTGGGGAGGTCGATAAGTGAGTTGTTAATAATTTTAAATAATGGGTGGGTTTTTCGAATATTTATGGTCATTAGGTTCTTGTAGTTGAATAACAACGGTAGTTTTTCAGATTATTGGTCTTAGTTAAAATCTAAGTAGGAATTTATGATTTATTTAGTGTTTATTATGATGTTAGGTTTTATTATAGGTTTAGTAGCAGTGGCTTCAAATCCCTCCCCTTATTATGCTGCCCTCGGTTTAGTAATTTCTGCTGGCGTGGGGTGTGGTTTATTAGTAAGTTCTGGAAGTTCTTTTTTATCTTTAGTTTTATTTTTAATTTATTTGGGGGGTATGTTGGTTGTATTTGCTTATACTGCGGCGCTTGTTGCGGAGCCTTACCCCGAGTCATGGGGAGATTGGTCAGTATTAATTTATGTTTTATTTTATGTTGGGGTTTTAACATACATTAATAAGTATTTTGTGGGGGATTGAGAATGGGGGTGGTTTGGTGGTGATGAAATTAATGGTTTGGAGATGGTTCGTGGGGACTTTTGTGGTGTGGCTTTATTATATTCTTATGGGGGCTATTTATTAATATTAAGTGGCTGAATATTGCTTCTGGCTTTGTTTGTTGTGTTGGAGTTAACTCGTGGTATTTCTTGAGGGACATTGCGTGTGGTTTAAATCATAATTAGGGTAGCTAGGGTGAGTGTTAGGAAAAAAATTATAAGGTAAATTTTAATAAAGCCTTGTTGTGGTAATGTAAAGAGTTTAATTATGGATGTTTGTTGGACTAGTTTATTTTTTGGTCCTATTTTTTCATTTCATGTTAGGTCAATCAAGTGGGTGGAGATAGTTTGGGCTCAATGAAGGTTAATTTTTGGGTAAAGACGATGAAAAATTGGTGGGAAGTAGCCTAGTATATTAGAGAAATTATGGAGGGACAGGGCTGGAGAGATTTTAAATTGATGTTTAGTGAGGTTGGTGAGTTCTAGGGCTAAGAGGAGGCCAATAATTGTTACTAGGAGAGCGGATAGTTTAAGGGTGAGGGGCATTGTTAAAATTTGTGTTTTGGTGGGTGCTATATTGAAAGTAATAAGGAGTCCGGCTAGGGTACTTCCATAAGCTAGGCGTTTAATGGGTTTTAATACTATGGGGTTGTTTTCATTAATGGGTGTAAAGGGGGTAAATCGTGGTGAGTTTATTAATGTGAAAAAAATAAGTCGAAGGCTGTAGATAGCAGTGAAGGAGGTGGCCAATAAGGTTAAGGTTAGGGCTCAGGCGTTTAGGTTAGATGTGTTTATGGCTTCGATGATGGCGTCTTTTGAAAAGAAACCGGATAAGAAGGGTATTCCTGTTAGGGCCAGGCTTCCAACTGTAAGGGATGAAGCAGTAAATGGTAAAAGTTTATGAAGCCCCCCCATTTTTCGGATATCTTGTTCATTGTCTAGGCTATGAATAATAGAGCCGGAACAAAGGAAGAGTATGGCTTTAAAGAAAGCATGTGTGCAGATGTGAAGGAAGGCCAATTGAGGTTGATTTAGGCCGATTGTGACTATTATGAGGCCTAATTGGCTAGATGTGGAGAAGGCTACGATCTTTTTGATATCGTTTTGGGTGAGGGCACAGGTAGCTGTGAATAGGGTTGTTAATGCTCCTAAGCATAGGCAAGCTGATAGGATTAGCTGATTATCTTGGATTAGGGGATGAAGTCGGATTAGGAGAAATACACCGGCTACGACTATTGTGCTGGAGTGAAGTAGGGCAGAGACTGGCGTAGGCCCCTCCATGGCTGATGGCAGCCAGGGATGGAGGCCGAATTGTGCTGATTTCCCAGCAGCAGCTAGTACTAGGCCTAGTAATGGTAAAGTTAAGTCAGTGTTTTTAGATAGAATAAATATTTGTTGAGTTTCTCATGAATTGAGGTTTATGGCTAATCAGGCCATGCTTAGGATGAGTCCAATATCTCCGATGCGGTTATAAATCACTGCTTGTAGAGCTGCGGTGTTAGCGTCTGCCCGACTGTATCATCAGCCGATTAGGAGAAAGGATATAATACCTACCCCCTCTCATCCAATAAATAGTTGAAATAAGTTATTAGCAGTGATAAGGATGATTATTGTTATAAGAAAAAGGAGGAGGTATTTAAAGAAGCGGTTGAAGTTTGGGTCTGTATGTATATACCAGAGTGCGAATTCTAGAATAGATCATGTGACGTAGAGGGCCACTGGGGTGAAAACGATTGAGTAAAGGTCAAATTTAAAGCTTATATTAATATTTATTGGTCCTAAGTTAATTCAGTTTCAATTGGTTGTGATAGATTCTACCCCTTGGTCAAGGAATAAGGATAGGGGGATTAGGCTAACAAAGAATGAGAGTTTAACGGCTATTTTGACATGAGTGGATGCTCAGTTAGGGTTAATAGATTCTTGGGGTGCAGTAATAGATATTAATAAGGGGTAAAGAAGAATAATGAAAATTAATAGAAATGAAGAGTTAAAGATAATTGAGTTCATGGCTATTGCTTGGAGTTGCACCAAGAGTTTTTGGTTCCTAAGACCAATAGATAACTATTATCTTTCAAAAGCTTAAGTGAGCCATGGAGTCGAACCATGGGTGAAAGAATTAGCAGTTATTTTTGTTCCGTACCTCTCTTGGTGAATAAAAAGATTTCAACTTTTATTTTTAGAATCACAATCTAACGTTTTAATTAAACTATAAACACAAAATGTTCATCCTAGGATGAGTTCTGGTTTGGCAATAAGGAGAATTGTGGGGATAAGGTGAAGGTACATAAGTAGATGTTCTCGTGTATAGGACGGTGTTAAGAAGAGTAGATGTTGTGGTGTAGGGCCCCGTTGTGTTATTAAGAATATATATAATGAATAGGATGCTGTTAATAGAACACCAGTACCTGTTAAGATAATAGTTCAGTTTGATCATTTAAATAATGAGGAAATAATGAGTAGTTCTCCTATGAGGTTAGGACTGGGGGGTAGAGCGAGGTTGGCTAAGTTAGCTAAAAATCATGATGTTCCTATGAGTGGTAAAATAATTTGGGTGCCTCGGGCTAGCAGTAGTGTTCGGCTATGGATGCGCTCATAGTTAGTATTAGCTAAGCAGAAGAGTATTGATGAAATTAAACCATGGGCAATTATAAGGGCTGTGGCACCTGCGAAGCTTCATGGGGTTTGAATTAGGATGGCGGCTGCTACAAGGCCTATGTGACTGACTGATGAGTAGGCAATTAGAGATTTAAGATCTGTTTGTCGTAGACAAATAGAGCTAGTTATAATAACACCTCAAATTGCTAGGATTAGGAAGGGATAGGCTATTTCTTTTGTGAGGGGGTTAAGTATAACAATAATTCGTATCATACCATAGCCTCCAAGTTTAAGGAGAACTGCAGCTAGGATTATGGAGCCAGCGATTGGGGCTTCTACATGAGCTTTGGGTAATCAAAGATGGACTCCGTAGAGGGGCATTTTAACTAAGAAAGCGACTAGGCAGGCAGTTCATCAGAATTTATTAGTTCAGGAGTGAAGGTTGGTAATGTTTGGGTACTGTAAGATGAGTATGGATAAAGTACCTAAGTCTTTTTGTAGGACAAGTAGGGCAATTAGTAGGGGTAAGGAGCCTGCAAGGGTATAGAATAGAAAGTAAATGCCGGCATTAAGGCGTTCGGTTTGGTTTCCTCATCGTGTAATGATAATAAGGGTCGGGATAAGTGTTGCTTCAAATATAATATAAAATAAGATTATTTCTGTTGCACTGAATGCTAAAATTAGGAGGGCCTGTAGAGTGATGAGTAGGGAAATATAGATTTGTTGTCGTTTATGGGGTTCAGAGGTTAAATGTTTGAGGCTGGCCAGGAGTATGAGTGGAAGGAGTCAGCAGGTGAGTGTAAGTAGGGGGGCTGAAAGGGGGTCGATGCCAAGAAAGAGGTTAGAGTAGTTTCAGCCCATTTCGAAGTCTCATTTAAATCAGAATAGGCTTAATGAGGCAATTAAAAGACTGTTAGAAATAGTTGAAGTTCACATTCATTTTTTGGGTGAAATTCATGAAATTGGGAATAAAAGTACAGTAGGAATAAGAATTTTTAACATTGTAGAAGGTTGAGGTTATTAAGATGATCAGTTCCGTGGGTGCGGGTGGCGGCTACAAGAAGAGCTAGGCCAGAGCTTGCTTCGCAGGCTGAGAATGTTAGTAAAATTATAGGTGCCAATGATAAAGAGGGGGAGCTTATTGTTATAGATCAGATAGCAATTGCAATGAATAAGGAGAGTATTATGCCTTCAAGGCAGATAAGGGCGGATAAGAGATGGGAGCGGTTAAAAGCCAGTCCTGTAAGGCCGAGAATAAATGCTGAGGTAATTGTGAAGTAAATAGGAGTCATAAGATACTTATGGGTTTTCACCATAATCTATTAAGTCGAAATTAATGGTCTTTTTTGGACTAAGTATCTATTCTGCTCATTCAAGGCCTCCTTGAAGTCATTCATAGACGAGGCCTAATGTAAGTAAAATAATAATGATAGAGGCCCAAAGGGTTGTAATAAGTGGGGAGGAGAGTTGATCCCCCCATGGTAAAGGGAGGAGTAGGGCAATTTCTAAGTCAAACAAAAGGAAAAGGATTGCCACCAGGAAGAATCGGAGGGAGAATGGGAGGCGTGCAGTGCCTAGGGGGTCGAATCCACATTCGTAAGGTGATAGTTTTTCACTATCTGGGTTAAGAGCTGGCAGTCAGAATGCGATGAATGCTAGGATTAGGGAAATGAGGGCGGGGATGGCGATAGATAATGTAATGAGATTCATTACTTCTCCTTGGAGTTGAACCAAGATTGAATGATTGGAAGTCATTTGTACTAGTTTATACTAGAAAAGTATTATGAGCCTCATCAATAAATTGATACATAGAGGAATAGTCATACTACGTCGACAAAGTGTCAGTATCATGCAGCGGCTTCGAAGCCAAAATGGTGTTCTGATGTGAAGTGAAAGAGAATTTGGCGTAGTAAACAAACTATAAGGAATGTTGAGCCAATAATAACATGGAGACCATGAAAGCCTGTTGCTACGAAGAAGGTTGTTCCGTAAACCCCGTCGGCAATGGTGAATGGGGCTTCATAGTACTCTATTGCTTGAAGGGCTGTAAAGTAAAAACCTAAGACAACTGTAAGTGTAAGAGCTTGAATGGCTTCTTTTCGATTTCCTTCCATAATACTGTGGTGGGCTCAGGTAACTGTGACTCCGGAAGCTAGGAGTACGGCAGTGTTAAGTAATGGAACTTCGAAGGGGTCTAAAGGGTTAATACCTGTTGGAGGTCAGCAGCCCCCTAATTCGGGGGTTGGGGCCAGGCTTGAGTGATAGAATGCTCAAAAAAACCCAAGGAAAAAGAATACTTCTGATGTAATAAACAGAATTATTCCGTAGCGTAGGCCTTTTTGTACTGGTGGGGTGTGATGGCCTTGGAATGTTCCTTCCCGAATAACATCTCGTCATCATTGAATAACTGTAAGAGTAAGGAGAATAAGTCCTAGAAGAAGGAGTGACATGGTATGGAAATGAAATCAAACGGCTAGGCCAGATGTTATGAGTAGAGCAGCAATGGCTCCCGTCAATGGTCATGGGCTTGGGTCAACTATGTGATATGCGTGTGCTTGGTGGGCCATTATTAGACGTTCTCTTGTAAATATAGGCTTAGGAGTAAGACAAACACGTAGGCTTGAATTATGGCTACGGCAACTTCTAGGAGGGTGAGGAGGAATAATACAATAGAAGTTAAAACTGCTACTGCTGGTATAGTAGAAATTAGTACAAAGGCTGCTGTTGCAATTAATTGTATTAATAGGTGTCCAGCTGTAAGGTTGGCTGTAAGTCGGACTCCTAAGGCAAGAGGGCGAATAAATAGACTAATAGTTTCGATAATGATAAGAACTGGGATTAAAGGGGTGGGGGTGCCTTCTGGGAGGAGGTGTCCTAGAGCAATAGTGGGTTGATTTAATATACCAATTAAAACTGTTGTTAATCATAGGGGAAGGGCAAAGGCTATATTTAATGAGAGTTGTGTTGTTGGTGTAAATGTGTAAGGGAGAAGCCCTAATAGATTAATAGTAATTAAGAAAAGTATAAGTGCTGTGAGAATAATGGCTCATTTGTGACCTCCGAGGCTGAGTGGTTGTAGGAGTTGGTGTGTAAATCGATTAATAAACCATGTTTGTAGGGTAATTAGGCGGTTATTGAGTCATCGATTGGAGGGGGTTTGGAAAATTAATGCTGGTATAACGATTGCTAGGGCAATTAGGGGTAGGCCTATAAGTGAAGGGCTTAAAAATTGGTCAAAAAAGTTTAGGATCATGGTCAGTTTCAGGGTTCTGGTTTTTGTTTTTCAGTATTTTTTGGGGTAGGGTTATAGTTAAATAGGTAGGATGTCAGTTTATGTGGTAAGACAATCAGGAAGAATAATCAGGAAAATAAAAAGATTAAGAATCAAGGATTAAGATTGAGTTGAGGCATATCATTAAGGGTGGTTGGGAGTCACCAATATTTAGCTTAAAAGGCTAATGCTGGACCCTGTTAGCTTCTTAATGAGACTTCTTCTAATATTAATGAAGATCAGTTCTCGAAGTGTTCTAAAGGTACCGCTTCAACAACAATTGGCATAAAGCTGTGGTTGGCACCACAAATTTCTGAACATTGTCCATAATAGACACCGGGTCGGGAGATAATAAAGGCGGCCTGGTTAAGGCGTCCTGGGACTGCATCTATTTTTACTCCGAGTGCTGGGATTGTTCAGGAGTGTAAGACATCTTCTGCGGTAATTAGAACTCGAATTGGGGACTCTATTGGGACAACCATGCGGTGATCTGTTTCTAGAAGTCGAAATTGTCCTGGGTTTAAGTCTTCAGTTTGGATTATGTATGAGTCAAATTCTAAGTTTTCATAGTCTGTATATTCATAACTTCAGTACCATTGATGGCCTAGTGCTTTAATTGTAATATGTGGATCATTAATTTCATCTATTAGATATAAGATCCGTAATGAGGGTAGTGCAATTATAATGAGGATGATAGCGGGTAGGATGGTTCATACAATTTCAATTTCTTGTGAGTCTAAGATGTACTTATTAGTTAATTTAGTAGTTACTATTGCAACAATAATATAAAGAACTAATGTGCTAATAAGGAAAACAATTATTAATGTGTGGTCGTGGAAATGGAGAAGTTCTTCTATGATCGGGGAGGCTGCGTCTTGAAATCCTAATTGTGATGGGTGTGCCATTGGTTTAAGATTCGTGGGAGTTCAACCCACAATTTCATCTTGACAAGGTGATGTAATTATTTTACTAGAGTCTCAAGAAAGTGACAGAGTGGTGATGTGGTTGGCTTGAAACTAACTTATGGGGGTTCAATTCCTTCCTTTCTTGTTAATAAGCAGGTTGTTGAACCTGAACGAAAGCTGGTTCTTCATAAGTGTGGTAAGGAGGAGGGCAGCCATGAAGTCATTCTACATTAGTATTAGAGAGTTCGATGGCTAAAACTTCACGTTTTGAGGCGAATGCTTCTCATACGATAAATAAGAAAATAATAACAGCGACTAATGAAATTAGGGACCCGATAGAAGATACCACATTTCAAAGGGTATACGCATCTGGGTAGTCTGAGTAGCGTCGGGGTATTCCTGCTAGACCTAGGAAATGTTGGGGGAAGAAGGTTAAATTTACTCCGATAAATATAATTACAAATTGAATTTTTGTTCATGTGGAATGAAGTGTGTAGCCTGTGAAGAGTGGGAATCAATGGATAAAGCCTGCTATAATAGCGAATACTGCTCCTATTGAGAGAACATAATGGAAGTGGGCTACAACATAGTAGGTGTCATGAAGGACAATGTCAAGTGAAGAATTGGCTAGAACAACCCCTGTTAATCCTCCAACTGTAAATAAGAAAATAAAGCCTAGTGCTCAAAGTAGTGGTGTTTCTCATTTAATGGAGCCGCCATGGAGGGTGGCTAGTCAGCTAAAGACTTTAACGCCTGTTGGAATAGCGATGATTATTGTGGCTGATGTAAAGTATGCTCGTGTGTCTACATCTATTCCTACTGTAAATATGTGGTGTGCTCAGACGATAAATCCTAAGAGGCCGATGGCTATTATTGCTCAAACTATACCTATATAACCAAACGGCTCTTTTTTACCTGAGTAATAAGCAACTACATGTGAAATTATACCAAATCCTGGTAAAATTAAAATATAAACTTCAGGATGTCCGAAGAATCAGAATAGGTGTTGGTAAAGAATGGGGTCCCCTCCCCCAGCTGGGTCAAAGAAAGTTGTATTAAGATTACGGTCGGTTAGAAGTATGGTGATGCCGGCTGCTAGTACTGGGAGGGCCATAAGTAGAAGAACAGTCGTAACAAGGATAGATCATACAAATAAGGGTGTTTGGTATTGAGAGATTGCTGGAGGTTTTATGTTAATAATTGTGGTGATAAAATTAATGGAGGCTAAAATAGATGAAATACCTGCCAGGTGAAGAGAGAAAATTGCTAAGTCTACGGAGGCCCCAGCGTGGGCTAGATTTCCTGCTAGAGGGGGGTAAACAGTTCAACCTGTCCCCGCTCCGGCTTCAACTCCAGCGGAGGCTAGTAGTAGAAGTAAAGAGGGGGGTAAAAGTCAAAAGCTTATGTTATTTATGCGTGGAAAGGCTATGTCTGGAGAGCCAATTATTAAAGGGACAAGTCAATTACCGAAACCCCCAATCATAATTGGTATGACCATGAAGAAGATTATTACGAAGGCATGGGCTGTAACAAGTACATTATAAATCTGGTCATCGCCTAGAAGGGACCCGGGTTGACTTAATTCTGCTCGAATTAATAGACTTAGGCCAGTTCCGACTATACCTGCTCAAGCACCAAAGATTAAGTAAAGGGTGCCGATATCTTTGTGATTAGTAGAGAATAATCAGCGATTAATTGCCACAGGTAAGATGGCTGAGAGTTAAGCGGCGGTCTGTAGTTCCGTGAAGAGAGGTTAGAGTCCTCTTCTTATCAAGTCCCGTAGTAAAGTTTACACAAGATTGCAAATCCTGAGACGGAGATGAAAGGTTCTCCCGGGGCTTCTCCCGCCTTTTACCCTACGGCGGGAGAAGCCTAGATAAAAGTTCGGTGGTTTGAACGCTTAGCTGTTAATTAAGATGTTGCAGGATCGAGGCCTGTTTATCTAGAAGACTTTAGTTTAATTAAAACATCTGGGTTGCATTCAGAGGATGTGAGATAGAGTCTTGCAAGTCTTATCAGAAATTAAGAGGTTTAAACTCTTACTGAAAGCTTTGAAGGCTTTTGGTCTTGTTAGCCTAAATTTCTTATGTGAATAGTGTTAATAGTGTAGGGGTAAGAGGTAGGAGGAGGATGGAGAGGGAGGTGGTAATTGTAAGTAAGATGTTTATTTGAGTGGTTTTTGTTTGTCAGGAGGAGAAGGAAAAGACAGGGGTGGGGGAGATGGTTAAGGTTATTGCGTAGCAGAGGCGTAAGTAAAAAAATAAGCTAAGTAGGGTTGCTAGGGCCATGATAATGGCGGGGACTAGGAGGTCTTGTTTAGTCAATTCTTGTAAAATAAGTCATTTTGGTATAAAACCAGAAAGAGGAGGTAGTCCTCCTAGTGAGAGTAGAGTAGTTAAGGATATAATAGAGAGTAGGGGGTATTTGGTGGCTGATACGGAGATTGAGTTGATTTTTGTTGAGTTGAGTGTATTAAAGAGAAGAAATATTGAGGTGGTTATAATAATGTAGAGGGCAAGGTTTAGTAAGGCTAGATTGGGGGCGAAGTGAATAATAGTAATTATTCATCCTAAATGTGCGATTGATGAATATGCTAGGATTTTTCGTAATTGTGTCTGATTGAGACCGCTTCACCCTCCAATGATGATAGAGGCGACCCCCAGGGTTATAAGGATGTTCGGGTTAAGAAGGGGGTAAAGTTGGAGGAGGATGGCAAAGGGGGCGAGTTTTTGTCAAGTAGAAAGGATAAGCCCAGTGGTTAGGTTGAGTCCTTGGAGCACTTCTGGTAGTCAGAAGTGTATAGGTGCTAGGCCAATTTTTAGGGCGAGGGCTAATGTAATTAGTGTGGCGGAGGTTGGTGAAAGTATGTCGGTAATATTTCATTGTCCTGTTGTTCAGGCGTTTGTTGTTCCTGCAAATAGGAGAAGTGCAGAAGCTGTTGCTTGTGTGAGGAAGTACTTGGTGGTGGCTTCTACTGCACGTGGGTGTTGTTGATGAATTATTAGGGGAATAATGGCTATAGTATTAATTTCTAAGCCTATTCAAATTAAAAGTCAATGGGATCCTATGAATGTAATTGTAGTACCTAGACCTAGGCTAAGGATAAGGACGGATAGTACGAGGGGGTTCATTAGTAGAGGAAGGATTTTAACCAACATGGTAGGGGTATGGGCCCAAAAGCTTAATTAGCTGACTTTACTTTAGGAAGTAGTATAATAGGAAGTACATAGAGTTTTGATCTCTAGGGAGTAGGTTCAAATCCTATTTTTCTAAGGAAGGGGAATGATTCTAACATTCATGTTTCACTCTATCAAAGTGACCCTTTAATTCAGGCACTCTTCCTTAGGTGAGGGGAGGGAGACTTGCTATGGAAATTGGTAGTGTAATGTGTCATAGGATAAGGGCTAATGTGAGTGGTAGGAAATTTTTTCATACTAAGTGTATGAGTTGATCGTAGCGAAATCGTGGGTAGGAGGCGCGGATTCATAAAAATAGGAGAGTCAACACGATTGCTTTAATTATAAGGCTAAGTGTTGAAATTTGTGGGAGTAGGGGGTTGTAGGAGGTGCCTATAAATAGGATGACGGACAATGTATTTATTATTAAGATATTAGAGTATTCAGCTAGAAAGAATAAGGCGAATGGTCCTCCTGCGTATTCGATATTAAACCCAGAAACTAGTTCTGATTCCCCTTCAGTAAGATCAAATGGAGCTCGGTTAGTTTCTGCTAAGGTTGAAATATACCATATTATAGCTAAGGGTCAGGCTGGAATGAGAAGTCAAATTGTTTCTTGGGTGAAGTTGAATGTGTGTAGTGTAAAGCCTCCTGTTATAATTACTAGGGATAATAGGATTAAGCCCAAGGTTACTTCATATGAGATAGTCTGTGCTACAGCACGTAGGGCTCCTATTAAGGCATATTTAGAATTGGAGGCCCATCCTGAGCCCAGGATGGTATAAACGGTTAAGCTGGAGATGGCTAGAATGAATAGTAAGCCTAGATTGAGATTTAGGATAGAGTGGGGGAGGGGTAGTGGCATTCATATGAGTAGGGCCAAGGTTAGGGCTATGGTTGGGGTAATTAGAAAAAGAAAATGGGAGGAGTGTGATGGGCGTACTGGTTCTTTGGTAAAAAGTTTTAGTCCATCAGCAATTGGTTGGAGAAGGCCGTAAGGGCCTACTACATTAGGGCCTTTACGAAGTTGTATATAACCTAGAATTTTCCGTTCTACTAGGGTTAGGAATGCTGTGGCTAATAATACTGGAATAATGTAGGTTAAAGGGTGAATAATTTGAGTAACAATAATTTTTAACATGGTTAAGGAGAGGAGTTGAACCTCTGGATCAAAGAGTTTAGGTCTTTTGCAATTACCAGGCTCTGCCACCTTAACTGGCTATAATCTTTAGTGGGAGATTAACCCCTCTTTACTGTTTGAGTTAATTTCAACAGATGAGGGAGAAGCGTGCCTGGGGCATGGGCTTCATTTTCCCGGTCCTTTCGTACTAGGGAAAATATCTGCATAGATAGAAACTGACCTGGATTACTCCGGTCTGAACTCAGATCACGTAGGACTGTTAATCGTTGAACAAACGAACCCTTAATAGCGGTTGCACCATTAGGATGTCCTGATCCAACATCGAGGTCGTAAACCCTTTCGGCGATATGGACTCTTAGAAAGGATTGCGCTGTTATCCCTAGGGTAACTTGGTTCATTGATCAGGGTTATAGCCCTGGGTCATTGTTCGTTAGATATTCTATTAATCAGAACTGTCGTTCTAATTTTTAAGTAAAAATACTCAATCGATAAGGAGGTTTTATTTTACTCCTTGGTCGCCCCAACCGAAAACATTAAGTTAGACTATCTTTATGGTAGGTTAAGTCTTTAGATTAATTATTATATAAGATAATAACTTAAGTGTTTAAAGCTCCATAGGGTCTTCTCGTCTTATGGTTATATCCCCGCTTCTGCACGGGGAGATCAATTTCATTGATTAGAAAATAGAGACAGGTAAACTCTCGTGATGCCTTTCATACAGGTCTTCAATTAAAAGACAAGTGATTACGCTACCTTCGCACGGTCATAATACCGCGGCCGTTAAACAATGTCACAGGGCAGGCGGGACCTCTTATACAGAGTTTGCAAGAGGCGATGTTTTTGGTAAACAGGCGGAGTTTGTGTTTGCCGAGTTCCTTTATTTTCTTTTAATCTTTCCTGTGAACACTCCTGTGTAGGGTTAACGATTTAATAAATGTGTTTTTCTAGCTTATTATTATTAGTATTATAACCTCAGGTTGGTGTCGGTTAATAATCAGTGATTGAATTCTTTCTGACTTACACGGGTGTTTTGGAGAGGTTAGTCCTCTAATTACTCATTTTAGTATCAGTTCTTTTATTAAATAATAAAAAAACCCAATATTGGTTAGGGGGTTAGGAGGTGTGTATCGGAATTATTGGTTGGTCAAGGGCTGGAGCTATGACGCTTGCTGATCAGATGGCTGCTTTTAGGCCTACTGGGGTGAGGTCCTTTAAAAATATGATCGTTACCCTCCTAATAAAGTTGTTTCTTAATTCAAAAGAGTTGTACCTCTTTTAAATAACTAATAATTCTTACAAATCACCTTATTTGGATAATCTTGGTTGATGGGGTGAAGAATTATTGCAGAATTTAAGTTCTTTTTTTGGGTAACCAGCTATCACTAGGCTCGGTAGGCTTATCACCTCTACTCGGGAGTCTTCCCACTCTTTTGCCACAGAGACGGGTTAGCTCTAGTATGCTGCTCCGAAGTAGCTCGTCTAGTTTCGGGAAGGTGGACTTAAGGTCTTTTTGCCCACTTGTTCTTACTAAATCATGATGCAAAAGGTACAGGGGTGAATCTTTGCTTTTTATTACTTTAATGATTTGTTTCAGTTCTTTTTCAGCTTTCCCTTGCGGTACTTTTTCTATAGCGCTAAGTATTTCTGTTCTATCACCTATACTGGGAATGTGAAAATGTTTTAAGTATAAAATATTAAAATAGTTTATTAGTAATATTGGAGCTAATTAATGGTGGTTAGGCTAGTTTTAAGGTTCAAGATAACTCGAGTTGCACGGGTATTTCCTCGGTGTAAGGGAGGTGTTTTACTAATTTAGCTATATCTTGATTATTCCAAGTGCACTTTCCAGTACACTTACCATGTTACGACTTGCCTCCTCTTGAAGAATAAAGTTATTTATAAAATGGGGTGTAATAGGTTGAGGAGAGTGACGGGCGGTGTGTGCGCGCCTCAGAGCCGGTTTCAGAAAAATATCCTAAGTTTTTCTTACTGCTAAATCCACCTTATAAGTGATTTTTCATTCTACTGTCCGTGTTTTCTTGAAAGAAAATGTAGCCCATTTCTTTCCACTTCATTCGCTACACCTCGACCTGACGTTTTGGAGGAAGTCCATTATGCTTACTTTTGTGCCCTCATGGGGTGAGCTGACGACGGCGGTATATAGGCGGTAGGAGCAAGAAGTGGTAAGGTTTAACGTGGATTATCGGTTATAGAACAGGCTCCTCTAGGGGGGTCTGAGGCACCGCCAAGTCCTTTGGGTTTTAAGCTAGCGCTTGTAGTTCTCAGGCGGACTTAAACAAAGTAAGTGGTGGTAAGGTCTATTTATGGTTAGGCATAGTAGGGTATCTAATCCTAGTTTGTGTCTTAACTGTCGTGAGGTCAAAAGCTCTATTTAGTTAGAGTTACTTTCGTCAGTGTATTATTCCTTTTATAGGTGCGTATGACAGCTTTATAAGGTTATAACTTTAGTACTTTTTAGAAACTTTTAATCACCCTTTACGCCGTGAAGTATTGATGTGAGTTACTCGTATAACCGCGGTGGCTGGCACGAGATTAACCAACTCTTTTAACTTTAACTGATTCAAGCTTGCGCTTATTGTTCAATGTCTATCACTGCTGAATTCCCTTGGGGGTGTGGTTAAGCGAGGTGTCATGGGTTATACACACTGTATATGCCTGATACCAGCTCCTAAACAAATAATGGCATGATTAGGGCGTTCTCACTGGAATGCTGAAACTTGCATGTGTAAATTTGGTTAAAATTAATACTGAGGCTAGGACCAAACCTTCAGTGCTTGTGAAAGTTTTTAAATTTTATCTTAGCATTTTCAGTGCCATGCTTTGCGTTAAGCTACACTAGCATGGCATAGTGTCACACTGTATATGACGAAATTTACCACATGTCAATGCAGAAATAAATATACATTAGCCCTCGTTTTAGGGGTTTTTCGAGATAGCTGTGTATATTAAGGGGGAGGGGGGTTTTTCCCAAAAAATGTATTGGCCTTTTTTTTTTT